AAGGTCCCGTTGAGTTCTTAATAATTAGAATATTTTTTTTATAAATTAATTGAAGAAGTTCTATTTACTCAACAAATTTTCCCCCTCCTCTTTTGTTTGTCCACCACTTTTTATATTTATAGTATACGTAATTATTATAGTAATAATTCTAAAAAACGTTCTGATACGTCTGTAAAAAAATCAAAACTTCAAAACTAACCCCAGGAATGTTTGACGAACAGTATATTATTTCGACACAAGAAAAGGATTTTTCACACCCCTTTCTTGTGTCGAAGACTAGGAAGACGAATAACCCCTCGCAGAAATATTTGTTCCCTTCATTTATATTTATCCGTTCTATTTCACGTTTACTTTTGGATAGGATCTAGCCGAAGTGAATTTTAGTAGAATAAAATGCATTTTATGACATTTCAATCTGACAATAGCAACATAATAACATCACCGCAATTTTGATTAAAAAAAAAAAAACAACAAAAGAAGGGGTCAAGTCAAATAGTCTTCTTCAAAATCTACATACTATGGCTAGGAATGTGGTACTAAGGAATTCCCGGCATCTCGTAGAAAAAGAGTATAAACAAACAAAAGGCTTTTTAGAATTTCATTTTTTATCATAGATAATCATAATTACTAAAAATAATTTGGTTCTTTTTACAAATTTGATGTCGATAAATCCGCGAGTCTAGAAATTCATTTCGGACAATTGAACCTTCTCGAACTGTTTCTTTTTAAGAACCAAAAAGATTTGTGCCAAAATAACAGATGCGAAGAAGAACAAAAGGCCTTGTACACGTAATGGATCTTGAAGTACTATTTCTGCATCTCCCTGACCAAATCCGCCCACATTAGGATTACTTGTCAACGGTTGATCCAATTTGATAGATTCGCCTTCTGAAATAAGAAGTTCTGGCCCCCGAGGGATAATATCAACCACTTGACGTCCATCCGATGTATCCGCTATGGTTATTTCGTATCCCCCCTTTTCTTTTCGTAGGATTTTGCTTACTATACCTGATGCTGTAGCATTATAAACTGTATTGTTACTCTTGCTCCCGTCAGGATAAATCTGGCCCCTTCCCCTGTTTCCGCCTACGTAAATAGGATATTTTAAGAAGTGAATGTCTTTCTTAGTAGCGGGGTCGGGGGAAAGAATAGGAAAGGTTATTTCACTATATTTCTGACCAGGAACAGGGCCTATGACAAGAATATTTTTTTGATTGGGGCGATAGCTCTGAAAAGACAGATTGCCCATCTTTTCTTTTATCTCGGGGGAAATACGATCGGGAGGGGCTAATTCAAAACCCTCTGGTAAAATAAGAACAGCCCCCACATTCAAAGCGCCTTTTTTACCATTAGCAAGAACTTGTTTCAGTTGCATATCATAAGGAATTCGAACAACTGCTTCAAATACAGTATCGGGAAGTACCGCTTGCGGAACCTCAATATCGACCGGTTTATTAGCTAAATGGCAATTGGCGCATACAATACGTCCAGTCGCTTCTCGTGGATTTTCATAACCCTGCTGTGCAAAAATGGGATATGCATTTGAAATGGATGTACGAGTTATGATATATATCATGAGCGATACGGAAATAGATCGAGTAATCTGTTCCTTTATCCAAGAAAAAGTATTTCTAGTTTGCATGGTCCAAGCATTGATCCCAAAAATTTCTACAATAAATTGGGGTAGGTCACTAATGGAGTTTCCTATCCACGATTCTGTTATTTACTGGAATAATTTGACTGGATTAATAGAAATTAATTTCTATTTTTATAGGAATATAGGAGGAATCCGCGGGATGGCTAGAAATATAAAGCGATTTTCAACGCTTTGCTTATATACAACTACAAAGTAAGAAACATTATAATTGGATTAGGTAGATAATTTTTCAGTCATTCATTGAATGATAAATCACTACAAGTGACGGAGATACGCGATTTAAATAACGGAAAATCCAATATTTGAAAATTGTATCTACAATGACTGGAAAAGTGGAAACAAGGCCAGATATAATTTGATCATTCTGAACAAATCCAAAATCCTTGTAGACAAAGCCAATCAGCAGTTCCCAACCATGCGGCGAATGAAATCCGATACACAAATCAGTTAATAAAAGAAGAGAAAAAGCTTTTATTGTGTCACTTAAGTTATATAGGAATTCCTGAGCCCAAGAGTTAAGAATAAAAAGTTCTTTATTACCCAAAATAGAATAACCACTTAGAATAATGAAACAGATTATATTTGTCGAGAAGTGCAAAATCGTATGAATACGACCCTCGTTGTGTATCTTGATTAATTGGATTGTTTCTTTGTGAATTCCTATACCAAGGTTTTGTAGATGTGTCTCCGAGTATTCCTTGATCATTTCCTCTAACAAGAGAAGTTCCTCTAATTCTATAAATTTTTCTAGAATACTCTTTTCTTCAATATCATTCAAAAAAGTTTCGGATTGCCTAGTATTACACCAATTAGTAACCCAAGATTCCAGACTTTTTTGAAATGAGAGAGAAATCCACCAGGGCAAAAATACTATAGATGCAAGATATAAAAGAGGAGTGAATGCTTTCTTTTTTGCCATTTTTCACTGTGAATTGTTAATGAACCCATCTCATCCGTCGACTCTATGTAATCTAATATTTCTCTCACGCATCAGTTCTATTAAAAGTCTCAATTCCAACAAGTAAAAAGGGGGGAATTTCCTTATTTAGAAATGGTTGATTATGAGATATTTCAATTTTTTTCTTATTTTTTTTTTATTGAGTTGTGTATATTTCGATACATATAAAAGATCCCCAAAAGAGTTTTTTTATACTTGTTCCATATATGTCTGCTTTGACTCGAATGAATGTTCTGAAGAAACCTCGATTAAGTTATGTTATATATGTTATAGAATTATTCTTGCGTTTTTGCCCTTCTGCTGAGAAAGCATTCATTTCTCGGCTCATTTCTTAAAATACTTCAATTGGTACACGCAAGAAATAGGCCAATTCAGCAGCTTTTTGTTCCATTTCCCGTGGAGTAAAATTCTCATCAGTACGAGTCAATGGAATGGCTCCCTGGCCTCTGATATCCATATAAAGGACACGCCGAGCATAAATACCCTCTTTAACTTCTATTCTGATGGACTGAATATCTTTTATAAAAAATCGGAGGAAGACCCGACGATTTTTTCCAGGAAATCCCCAACGAAAGATACACACTATTCCGTCTTTTCTATCAAATCGATCATAACCACTACCTACATTCCACGAAATTGTGCACCACAAATAGGAGCTAATAAAAAGACCCGCGATCCCGTAGAAAGACATCACAATTCCTTGTGGAAAAAAAACTATTTGCTGAGACGGAAATAAAGATATCAAATTTCTACCAAGATAACTCGAGGTTCCAACCAACAAGAATCCTAATGAACCTAAAAAAAGGATAACAGCCCAGCAGAAATTACTTGTTTTTCGAGCCCCCGTTATAGGTTCTATCCATATATGTTCTGATCGACAACTCATACTTTATCCAGTTACTTTTTTTTATTGAGAGAATACCCCAAATGAATTTGACTTTAGTCCGTTTGTTTCCGAAGTAACCCGCATCAACTAGTACTAGTTTGATGTGAACCTTTAGGAGTAATTCATTAAATTGGTTAGATCTAAACTAATAACATACCCTTCGTATGATCTCACTAAAGATAGCCACATGCATATAGATAGACCAACTTTACAGTTCAGCCATCCGCCGATTCGGGTCTATTTGAAAATCGCTAGAATATAGTATTTTCTGGAGACATAAGAGTTTTTCGGCGGAAGCCGCTTATACCAATTTGTCTAAATGGATATCTGTGTTATGATACAAGCGTAAATTTTGAAAAAAAAAATAGATGAGAGTTTGTGCCATCGGCTCTAAACAATCTTGTTTTTTTGAACATGAAGAAATAAAGAAGCCATTGCGATTGCCGGAAATACTAGGCCTACTAAAGGGACCAAAACAGAGGGAAAGTTAAGAGTTGTCATAGAATGGGTACCTCGATTTACTATTTGTATCTGTTATTTTTATTTAGATTTTATATTTATAATATAAAGATATCTTATTATATATAAAGAATAAAGATATCTTATTATAATTTGATAATTCTAAATTGGAATTATATATACTTAGATATATACTTATATCTATTCTATTAAGTATAGATATAAGTATATATCTAAGTGAGTATATAATGTAGTTTTTCATTTCATCTTTCTACATGAAAGATTTGAAAGGATATGGATGCGATATTATTTTATTCATTTTTTGCTCTTGTCTTCGAATTTCATTTACTAAGCACTTAAAATTCTATTTATATTGAAGGGTTTGTTAGAATGCCATCCAGCAGGGATTCTTAGTAAAAATAAGATTATCGTAAGATATAGAAAGATAAAAAATTCTATATTTTCTATATTTTATAGATTAGATTTTAATTTCATTATATATGACGAGAAGAAGATATTTTTTATTTGCCTAATTTCACGAAAATAAGAATTTCATCTTTTATCTTGTTGATAGAGACTTCTTGATCAATAATCAGAAATATAGAAAAAAGAGGCAGATTTTCTATTTTCTGTGACTTTTGATTCTTTAGATACAATTAGATCTTATGTCAACAAAGACAACCCTATTCGTCTAATTTTGATTCAAAGGAAAGAAAGTGTGGAGTTGAAATAACTCACTCAGAACGCTTTTTAAAGGATTACGTGGTACGATTAGATCGAATAAGCCCTTCTGAAATAAATACTCAGACGCTTGTGAACCGTCGGGTACTGTTTTATTCAATGTTTGTTCAATTACTCTTTTACCCGCAAAGGCAATGTAGGCATTGGGTTCGGCAATAATGATATCCCCCAACATACCAAAACTAGCTGTCACCCCACCGGTAGTAGGAGATGTAAGGATTGGTACATAGAATAACTTTTTATTTGATTGATAATCATATAAAGCAGAAGATATTTTAGCCATTTGCATCAAGCTCAAA